CTAGCACGCTAAGATCAACCACTTTGAGAACGCGGAGCCTTTCTTTCTCGGTCGTCTGTCTTAATAAGTTAAGTGGATTCCGATTCATGCGGTCGTTCCCTGCTGCATTGGTGTTTTCGCTCCCACTCTCCACCATAACAAATGGATTCCACCATATCTCAGGAGTAGTCAAAGGAAGTACGGCGGGTCCGAAAAGAAATTCACGGGCATAAAACAATGGATCAATTCATTCAACAAGATCCGTTCGGATCGGACCAGGATGAATGGGATTGGTCTGACCTCTCGCTCGGATGTCATACTCCCGCCGCCGACAGATGTCCCATGCCACGTTTCGTGAACAGCTATGCCCGAGAATGAATGAATTGTGATATAGCGCCGAATAAGCCACTGACTGTAGGAGAGGAAATAGGGGGCCTATACCATACATCCTGCTGCCTCGGGACGACTGCACGTTACATCATAGCAGCACGACAAAATGGAGGCGAAACCTAGTGGCATGGGTTGGTTTGGCGCCAGTACAAAAAGAGTGGTTCGGTTGGTATGCCGGAATGACTTCGTGCTATTGCTATTAGAGTGGGGAGAGAGATGGAGAAGGGGCTTTTTATCTTTCCTACCACCAAAACAGGGGTCAGCTATGGGCGGGCCTATTAGCCTCACCATGTTCCTATTAATTTCATGATATGATGGCTTCCTCCTATGGCGCTCTTCCTGCTGGCTTTTCTTATCCGCGGGCGAATCATCGAATCAAATCGGTTGCTGGCTCCTATCCGCCGTTCATCCTGCTGAGCTTTGATCTCACTATCAAATGAGCTCACTAAGCTCTGCTGCAGGCAGCAGACGAATAGAGGGCAGAGGGCTACTCGTGGTGCTACGAGAGAGAAAAAAGAGAGCTCTCTAAAAGACCCTAGCATAGCTAATAGCTTGTTGAACCTTCGGAGAGAACCATAGAGATCAATCACCTCATACATAACATACGACGACATTACACGAGTTGCTGAGAAGGCACCTCCCTCCCCTACGTTCCTTCCGCCAATACAACCGGCACTTGCACGATCTTCAACCGGGGCTGGGGGACGGCATCCTTATAGAAAGCAGTACAACCTTGGAACGGTAATGAAAAGGACCTAATCTAATAGACCGTTCGGTACAGGAAGTACTGAATCAAAGTGTCTTCCTGAGTCCCTTCTCCAATCGATTTTGGCCCGGTGAGTGAATGATGTCAATTGCCTACGCTATGGTTCCCGCCTCCTTACTCAGAGCTCAGAGAGAGCTGGCCCCCACCAGCTTACATACACAAGCTTATAGTATAGCCTGCTTGGGAGGGGTGGCGTGAAGGAAGGGCACCAGCCCCGAAGATTGGCCCCGATTCAGACTTCCCTTCCGTCAGATCTGCGCGTGCTGCTGCTCTCCACTGAACCGAGCCCTGTTGCTTACTGCCTGCAGCAAAGCTGCCTGCCGGACGCATCACATGGAAATAAGGATCGGATGATGGGAATTTGGGGAGTCACTAGCTTTTGGGTCTGAGGCGAGACCCTCAGCATTCGGTTCAAGTGGAAGGATCCCCAAAATACAAGGGCCTTCTGCAGATTTTTGAAGACGAAATTCGGTGAATCTTCGGTTCAAGTTGAAACCGCTTGCGCTGAATGCCATGAAAACTCTTTTTTATGATTCAAAAAATGGGAGGATCACACATTTCAACATGCAGCATGAAACCTAATATTCAGATTTTGGGAGAATGAAACGAAACTAAACTCAAAGTAGTTCAAAATTGGAAATCTCTTTCCACACATTTCAAAAACAAAAAAGATGTTAAAACACAAAGAAAGACAGAAAATATGGAAATTGATTGATGATATATATATATATTAAAGACGTTCTCACTTATGAAAGAGACTTACCTAAAGCTTAAAGTCAAGAGAATGAAAGTCAAACTAGTTAAAAATTCTGCAAGCGAAGATAATTCCACACATATCAAAGAAAAACAAAAAAAAGGCATTCTTTCTTTTTCAACCTCTTCAATAGTTATGTGATTTCAATCTTTGGAGAATGAAACGAAAATGAAGCATAATTTATTATAATTTATGTATAAACTAGTGAAGACTTTCATATTTGAAAATTTAGGCTCTATCGAGCCCTATATAGCTTTATCCCTTATGAAACGCTCCGAGCAGCCTCAGCCTTCTCAGCAAAATGTTACAGACATAGCCAATGCCATTTCCAAACAATGCCCTCTCGGTTCCATCTGCATCTGAATTCAACGGTCATCCTTGGTTATTTGACACTGGGGCCAGCAATCACATGACGGGTACAGCTTCCTTCCTGGAGCTCCTCATCTGAATCGCAAGGTAACCCCATCCTATACACTGCAGACAACACTCCTCTCCCTGTCACTCGCACCGGGTCTGTCATCATTCGAAGCAGTCCTTCTCATTCTCTCACCTTGAAGAATGTTTTCCTTGTCCCTAAACTTGCTCATAATCTCATATCCTTGGTCAGTTAGTGGACCGAGGTTGTCTTGTTCTGTTTCATTCTTCTGGTTGTTTTGTGTATGACCTAGTGACAGGGAAGGTGATTGGCAGAGGTAGAAAGGTTGGTCGACTGTTCTATCTAGATTTTTGCTCATCTTAATCGCTTGCGAACGCTGGCTCCTTCAACGGAGGAAATTCACAAGGCCAACGCACAGTGGATGACTTGGCACAAGCGATTGGGGCACCCTAACTCGAAGCGTCTTCTCCAACTGTCTCAAGCTGGAATTTTGCCCACTCCTCTTTTTTTTTCTCCCGTCAGATTGTAGCACGAGCTGCAAGTTAGCTAAGCATCCAGCACTCCCGAATTCGTCAGTGCTAGCTGAACGTAAAGTAATGGCTTTTGTGCAACGTCGAAAGGGTCCTGATGGAGTGGGATCAGTGAGGTTGGTTATAGTCAAGCCTGGCCTGAAGTGCGCGAGCTGTGAGAGAATACATGCCCGAGGATCTTGACAGCGACATGAAGAGCGCCGCGGAGGTGTTCAAAGCGCAGCTGGCTCGGGGAGATGGCCGAGCAAATAGAAGCCATGAAAGCCAAGATTGTCATCTTGGAGAGGGCTGTGGCCAATGGTGGGCCACCCGCAAGGGAGATCGCCAAAGTACGGGTTCCTGAACCCCGGCGTCAGGGACACCAAGGTGCTGGAAAACTTATTGTGGTTTTTCTATGCGCTATTTCAAGGCCTTGAAGCTTGAAGACGAGCAGGCTCAGGTCGACACGGCGGTTATGTACCTCACCGACGATGCGATGCTATGGTGGCGCAGGAGATTTTGCGAGATTGAGAAAGGCCTGTGCACCATCGATGATTGGGAAGACCTCAAGAAGGAGTTGAAGATGCCCTGAGAACGTGGAGTACTTGGCACGAAAGAGCTTGAAGCGACTGAGCAAAAAAGCTCGATTCGAGAATACGTGAAGCAGTTCACGACCTTGATGTTGGACATCACCGACATGGCGGAGAAAGACAAGTTGTTCTTCTTCCGTTATGGTCTCCAACCGTGGGCGGAGCAGGAGCTTCAACGACGGGGAGTACAAGACTTGGCGTCGGCTCTTGCAGCGGCCGAGCGACTTGTAGAGTACAACAACAAGGCCCACCAAATCGAAGTCGTCCAAGTCCTCTAACAAGGGCAAAGGTGGGGGAGACAAGAAGGCAGGCCACAAGGACGGATCCAGGAAGCCCTTCGATGCTAAGGGCAAAGCTAGGACAGGGGAGCGAAGCACGGGTTGCTTCATTTGCAGTGGCGATCACAGGGCAAGAGACTGCCCGCAGAGGAAGGACCTCAATGCTGTCCAAGCGTGAGGACGAGCCCGGGGGCTCTTCGGCTAGTAAACGCAATCAAGGGGCAGCAAAAAATGGCAAGACCCCTGTAGCGTGAATTGAGTTGATGTGGACATCAACGGGAGGCGCACACGAGCGATGGTGGACACGGGGGCCACCCACAACTTCGTCTCAGAGGAGGGCTTCGACTTGAGAAGGATTCTAGCCGGATCAAAGCAGTCAACTCGGAGGCCAAACCCATCCATGGCGTGGCCAAGGGAGTGACGATACAGTTGGGTGAGTGGTCGGGGACCACAAATCTTTCGGTTGTTCCACTAGACGACTTCCAAGTCATTTTGGGCATGGAATTCTTAAGCGCGGCCAAAGCGATTCCGATGCCCTTCCTCGGCGTGGTGTGCGTGATGGACGATGGACTTCCTTGCATGGTTCCGGTGGTGCGAGGAGAGAAGTCCAAGGTCGAGACCGGCCTTACAGCTAACCAAGGGCCTCAAGAAGGGAGAGACCACGTATCTAGCAGCATTGGTTGGCGAAGACGGTGGAGATGAGGTGGGGCTCATCCCAACCGAGATCGAGTCGGTCCTTGAAGAGTTCAAGGATGTAATGCCCCCCTAAGAGATTACCTCAAAGGAGGGAGGTAGATCATCGGATCGAGCTGGAGCCCGGAACCAGACCGCCCGCTATGGCGCCATATCGGATGGCACCACCTGAGCTAGAGGAGCTGCGGAGGCAACTCAAGGAATTGTTGGATGCTGGCTACATCCAACCTTCGAAAGCACCATATGGGGCCCCGGTCTTGTTCCAGAAGAAAGACGATGGGAGCCTTCGATTGTGCATCGACTACAGGGCCCTAACCTAAATAAGGTCACCGTCAAGAATAAGTACCCGATCCCTCTCATCGCGGACTTATCCGATAGAAGTGGCGCGCTCCTTCTCCAAGCTTGACTTGAGATCGGGGTACTACCAGGTTCGGATCGCGGAAGGAGACGAGCCAAAGACTGATAATAAATGTAACACGGTATGGAGCTTTTTACTTTTGAGTCATGCCTTTCGGATTGACTAATGCCCCTGCCACATTCTGCACCCTCATGAACAAGTTGTTCCATCCATACTTGGACCAGTTCGTGGTAGTGTACCTAGATGACATCGTCATTTACAGCCGAAGAGCATGTGGGCCACCTGAAGATCGTCTTCCAGGGAAGAC